AGAAGTCCCGCTCCGACGGCCCGACGAGTCATCCACTTAAAAGGACCCTCCCTGCAGTGCGCCCCTCCTTGAATTATTCGGTCATGCAATACTTATTAAATAGAAAGAACCAAATTCATTTCGACCCCGTCGTAGTTCTCAATCATTTCGTGGCACCGGGCGTGGCTGAACCATCTACGATGGGGAGAGCGAATGCACAGGGAAGAAGCTTAGATAAGAGAATACGTTCTCGCATCGCTTTTTTTGTAGAAAGCTCGACCAGCGAGAAAAAGTGTTTGGCCGAAGCCAAAAAGAGGTTGACCCACTTCATTCGCTTGGCGAATGATCTTCGCTTCGCGGGAACAACAAAAACCACCATCTCGCTCTTTCCTTTCTTCGGTGCTACCTTTTTCTTTCTAAGGGATGGGGTTGGGGTGTTTAATAACCTTTTTTTTGAGGATGCCCGGGAACAACTCCTAGGTCAATTAAGGATCAAATGTTGGAACCTCATGGGTAAGGATAAGGTAATGGAATTGATAGATAAATTCATAAACCTAGGTGGGATAGAAGAATTGATAAAGGGAATAGAGATGATAATGGAGATCATACTGAGAAACAGAAGAATTCCGTACGGGTACAACTCTTATTTAAACGAAGTAAAAAAAATGCAATCTTTGTTGTCTAATAGAACAAACACTAATACCTTAATTGAGTCGGTCAAAATAAAATCTGTTTATCAAAGTGCTTCTCCGATTGCTCAAGACATCTCTTTTCAACTGAGGAACAAAACAAGATCATTTCGTTCCATTTTTAGTAAAATAGTGAAGGATATTCCATTAGTAATGAAAAAAGGGGTTGAGGGGATCCGTATATGTTGTTCAGGTCGATTAAAAGGCGCAGAAATAGCTAGAACTGAATGCGGAAAGTATGGAAAACCATCTCGTAATGTATTTAACCAGAAAATCGATTATGCTCCTGCGGAAGTATCTACTCGTTACGGAATATCAGGTGTCAAAGTGTGGATTTCTTATAGTAAAAAAAAAGGGGGACGTGCTATATCCAAAACGTACGAAATATAGTAAATATCGTAAAGGCAGATGTAGTAGGGGTTGCAAACCGGATGGTACAAAACTTGGTTTTGGAAGATATGGCACTAAAAGTTGTAAAGCTGGTCGTCTTTCATATCGAGCCATTGAAGCAGCGCGTCGGGCTATAATCGGACAATTTCATCGTGCTATGAGCGGACAATTCCGAAGAAATGGTAAGATATGGGTAAGAGTTCTCGCAGATCTCCCTATTACCGGGAAACCTACAGAAGTAAGAATGGGAAGAGGGAAAGGAAATCCTACGGGTTGGATTGCTCGTGTGTCCACGGGACAAATCCCATTTGAAATGGACGGTGTGAGTTTGTCAAATGCTCGACAAGCCGCTACATTAGCGGCGCATAAACCATGTTCGTCAACCAAGTTTGTTCAGTGGTCGTAACGTAATTGGTTAGTGGGGAAAAAGCGGGCCAAATTCTAAAAAATTAGGCGAAGTGTTTGTTCCTGAACGACGGAAGTGGAAAGACACTAAGGGAGAGGGATATACTCCTTTATTTTTGTAATCGCCGAAATTGTACGACGAACCCTTTTGTTTCAGGCGTACGCCCCTGATATGTTACGGTGTTTTTTCTTTAGCCGGCCGGTTTTTGCCAGTATCGAATAAGCAAAAGAAGGAAACCAGTAAACAAGCAAGACAGATAAGCAGGAATCGAGATTGATAGGAAGCAAGCAACTTCCAAGTCTCTTTCATGAGGTCTTTTCACCTATGAATTATGAATTCACTCCAATAGTCAATGAAGCAGCATCCTTTAAGTTCTATCCTACAGCGATAGGTACTTTTATTTCATTTAAAAAGGCGATGGATATCATAAACGCCCTCCACCCTCCAGACAGAAAGTCTGAACGTAAAGTGCCATAATCGCCTTGGGCGTGTTCCGATTCTACAAGTACACGGGTAGAAAAAAAGTACAAGCAACTACATCAACATCACGAATTGAGGAGTTCCCTTTCGTCTGGTCGGTCTAATTTAGCCTTTTTTTTCCTCTGTAGGAGTGGTTTGAGGTGGGATGGCGTGAAAGGCCCTTTCTGTGCTTACTAAGCTTAGTCAGTCCAGATTCCCTTTGAGGAAATCAGTAGATTCCCTTTATCCTCTTACCTCTCTTCCCGAATCGCACCTCTACCACAATAGCTTTCAAAAGGAAAGGGGAACTTTCGCTATAACAAAGAAAGATCTAATAAGGACTATGCTTCTAAAATAAAGAGGAGGTTCTCTCTAAGCGGAGAAAGGCTTCTTCTTTCACTCTGGGGCCTTCCTTCTCTTACTCTAAAAGTGAAAGAGGAATGGATGTAGGCCGGCCTTAAGGTAAGGAGACCCATTCTCGAGGAGAAGCCTTCCTGGATAGGAATAGAAAAGTGAGTGGTTTGCCCAGAATCAAGAGAAGGTGCTTTTACCGTTTTCCATCCTGAAAGTAGTTTTCCCTTTCATCAGTGAAAGGAGTGAATCTTCATTCTCTCAATTCAAGTACAAGCAACTACATCAACAAAAGCATTGGCATTACCTCCTTTTTTTTAGAAGTTCGCTCTTGTAAGGATTTTAATGATTTAGAGTGTTGTCTAAGCCTATCGTAAGTGGTGGTCTAATGCTAGGTTATGGGTTTCTTTCAAAAGAGTAGTGCTATGTATTCCCATGATCTCAGTCTCTTTGAAAGGCTAGCCTCTTTATATTTCTTGTCATCTTTCTACTAGGAAAAGATAGAACCCGTCAATCTTCGAAATTGGAAAAGACCGGGTATCCCCACCTAGCCTTCCTAGAATTAGTGCTTTCTTCTTTTCTTTTATAAGCATAATCCTTTCTTTACTTTTAGCGTAGGTGTACGTCAACGTTCTAAGCTGAAGTTAGTGTGCAAGACCAAGAAGGCTTGTTATTTAGACTTCCTCTGAGCACGCAAGAAGCTGTCCAGAGTTAGGCTTAGCGGTACCCCGTCCAACGAGTAGGAAGAGTAGCCATCGCCCTAGTTAGTCGTTCAGAGTGAACCTGAACTGAAGAGGTTGTTGGAAACTAGTTAATTACGTTTAACAAGAAGGACCCTTAAGGTATATGCTGCCATTCAGGTTCATAAGAAGGAAGCTGTTGTTGGCAACTACATCCGACCCACTACGCGGTAAGAGGCAAGGGCCCTGCTTTCTCCCTCCTAGCCAGTGAAGGAAGCCGGTAAAATGCTTTTTGAGCGAAAGAACCGAACCCCTGGGTCCTATCGAACCAGCCCTTCGTCCCAGGGGGCAGGAAAGACTTTCTTTTAAGCTTATGAGAATGCCCTATGCAGATGAATTGAATTAGACAAAAAAGCCTTCAGCGTCTGCACCCGGAAGCTTAATTCGAAAGACGAGAGTAGGCTCGAGGAGGACTGATTCTCGGTCCCCTAAAGTTAGAAAGCAGGTTAGACTGCAATGTATGCCTATGGAAAGAAAAGTCACGAAAAGCAATCCATATGATCATAAGTAAAGGCTTGCCTATACGTCTTTCTAGCGTACGCGCGGTTCCTTTCGATTAGAGCCTGTCGCTACCTGGATCAATCAGCCTATTCTAGTTTATAGTTCGCCTTGTGTCATCCGATTTGAGGGAATTCATTGGATCGTGAAGTTGCTTCACACCTGGCGTTTGATCTTTCGCTAGGAGCGAGGTTGTCCTTAACAAGAATGGTTGGAACTGAGACCTATGAGACTACTCGAATGGGGGCTTCTTTTAAGGGAAGGGGGTGTCTGAAGCGACACCTTTTCTACTACTATAAATACATTTTGTGTAAGAATTGACTATGGTGATGGATCGGGGCAATTCATTCCACCCAAAGGGTTTTTTTCAAGCTGAGGGAAGGTTTGGGCTTACCGGCTAACAAGAGGTCTTTTTCAAACGGCTCTATTTGAAAAAAAAATTATCATTCCAAAGAGATCTCAATCCTGCAGTTGGCGAAGCAGAAGTCCCATAAGCACCCACGTCTGAAGAAGCAAATGCGGGAAGCATACACACCTACTGCGAATTAAAGAGACCTTACCTACATTCATTAATCATCTCGTAGGAATTTCCCTTCTCAAGGTAGGTCAAAAGAGCAAGCCGATGAAAGGAAGACTCTCTCGAAAGGTGTCTGCTCGTGGAATAGAAAGAGTTCGTTGCATCAGCATCAACAAAGTGTAGTAGTCAAAAACGCTTACTTAAGCTCATCGATGTGTACTCCTCGGCTGTGAAAGAGAGGGCGCTTCTGAGCTTAATAAATCCCGCACAGGTGATTACCCGGAACTTTACACTCAATGGAAAGCAAAAAGGAAGAAAAAATCCGCTTTGAAAGCGATTCCAGAGACCATAAGAACGACCAGGTGGCGGGCGGGAACAGCAGAAGCATTGAGATTTGCTTGTTCAGAGATGCGTCAAAGTATACCTATGAAAGTGGATAGCAAGGGTCAGGCACCAATGCATTACTAAAGAATAACCAACCGGAATAACTTTTAAGGGAGCGTGGAAAGAAGGATTGGTATTACGGCAGGCCTGGGAAAAAAATCCCAAGGGAAGCTTCTCGCTAGTGCTTTGCCCCACCACTGAACATTGCGTTGCTACGGTCAATAAACTGCTTTAAAGTGGCTCCGGATGACCTTGAGGGTCAAAGGCCCCGGTAAGGTGCTGCACCTTTCTCGCTCAAAGGATCTATGAAAAGAACGTCCCACTACGAATTCCTAACCCATTAATAAAGTACAGATAAGGGTTATTGTTGTTCCAAGTCTAACTTTTAAAGCATACGCATTGGCTTGGAAGCCAATCCTTTTGCTCTGGACTTTCTGCTTTGATGGATCTTTCCTCTCAAAAGGGGTGTTACCTAACCCACTATGTCCTTTGTTTAATACCCATTTCCAAGGAGCGGGACCCTGGAATTGAAAACCCTTTCTTCCGCCCTCGCCACTTCTTTCGCTGACCCTATCCACCTCCTTTTCGGAATACCAGATCAAGAGATGAATTAGCGGATCACAGGGCTAAGTCGAAGCATGCCTGAACCTTCTTTAGTTTAGTAGTGAGCCGTACCGAGCAGCTCCTAGCAAGGGCTTCAAGATCATAGTAATGCCTGCAAAAATTTTCCTTGGGTACGAATGTCATGTTCAAAGCTGGTTTCTCTAGACACCATGGAAAAGATCACTGACGAGCTCAATCTCTAAGTGTAAATTGTCAGTTTCATCCTCTTTATGAGCCTGAGATCATAATCATATGGGTCAACAATTCTCATTTCTTAGTTACAGAAAGCCCTTCTCAAGGAAGTAAGCCAAAAGCCACTCATCTGAGCCAGCGGATTCTCATTCTGCTGTGCCGGTGCGCAAAGCAAGCACGCTTAGACTGCGATGTGCAATCTTTGGTCTGCCTATCATTGTCCATTAAGGGCTGACTCCGCTAGGCAAGAGGACCACTACTGGGATTATTCAACTACTAACTGATGACCAGGGGACTACTCTGCTTCTTCCACTACTGATATTGACCGACCTGTTGAGAGGATAGCAGCAGGAGAAAGAAAAAAAAGAAGTAGAGTTAGGTTCTGTTCTAGTATGTAAGCATCTCTTTCCTCGGTCGATTCGTCTGCTCATTCAGCGTATGATTCTTATCCAACTTCCGATAAGTCTTATGAAACGAATTCGGCTGGAGATAGGCATTCGGATTCGTTACTTGGGGCTGATGAGGATGAGTTACTTCGGGCTCCTGAGGGTGAGGAATCCGTTGTTTCGGGATAAACTTGATATGTTAGTTCGGCCTCGGCTTCTTAGGATGATGCCTGTGCAATGTATGATCCATCGGATTCTTTTTATTCTATTCTCGGTGCGTTGTTCTTCAGCGAATGAAAGAAACCGCTGATTCCAAAGTTCCTTCATCAGATTTGGGTGCTTTTGAAAGAGCTGCTTCTGCGAATGACTCAACTGAGACTACTCAAAAATTTCCCACATGGAAGGAAATGGGATTTTTGAGAAAAGGGGTTGGGAACCATCGAAGGACTAGCAACCTGACAGTCCTAAGCAACCTTGAACCAACAACGTTACATATACCATACTGCTATAGAAGACATGAGTACCAGTTAGACTACGGGACGCGTACACCCGAAATTGGTGAGCTACTTACTGCCCCTTAAGTCAAGAGAATAATAGTACTTTCAGCAAAGGATATCGTAACTATGGCGAATACGTTTTTCTTGCTTTCCACATACCCGGAATGCGAACTAAGCAAGAACATGTGAACTAAGCCAGCCCAAGGCATGATCTTGGATTGAAGGTCTGGAATTGTGGACACAGGGCGGAGGCATACCAGGCTTAATAACGACTAAAGACCATTGGACGACCGGGAAATAGCACTGAACAAGCAGCGGCTAAAAGCTTCTTCTACCCAGTCTTCTCCCATAGGCTCAGAAGAGGGTCAATACGATCCCTTTGAGAAAGAACAAAAAATTCAACTATCAGCGGGTGATTTCGACTTCGAAAGCCATGAGCCCCATTCACGAAAGCCTACAGAACAAACTTGCTACTTTTGATTAACTCGTCGCTACTTCTGACCCCTCTACGTACCCTTTCTTTCTCAATCTGACTCTTCCATGTACCCGACACTGATTCCCAAGCAGGGTGAGGAGAAGGAGGATCTTACAACTACATCATTTATTATTAAAACATCTTACAACACTTAATATTACAATGAGAATGACAGAATGTCTCTTCGCAAGGCCCCAAAGCCCCTATTACTACTCCTTTCGAACATTCCCCCAGGTCAGCATTGAGCTATGGGATCAAGGAGATGAAAATCGGATGCTATAAAGGAAGATTCCGCGTATGCGGTTTGGCGAGTTGTCGAATGCGTGGTTCCCCGCGTATGTCGTTGACTCTCCCCGAGCACGTATGTGCTTGTGCTCCCTTAGAGAACTGGTTTTCTGAAAATCTCTGTAGCGAGGCACGCGCCAACTGAACGGGGAACGGTATACCACTAGTGCTAAGCTTGTTTGTTCTTCTTTAGTACAGGATTTTCCTTCTAAGGAACTTCACTGCACTTTCCTATCCACCCCGACATGCCGGAAGGGTCCTCCACGGGGTCAATAGCTAGAAAGCTCCTTCGGAATAGCAAGCAGCAGAAAGAGGGGTTGCTGGTTCGGGAAAGGAGTAGGGCCACGGTTAGCCAACTTATCCGGAAGCGGGTCAAGAAAGAGACAAAACTTGAGCGAGGAACGGGCTCCGCCCTAGTTTTTAAGGCAAAGTCTCACATGAAAGACAAAACTCAACATGAGACTCGAAACACAAAACTCGGCTAAAAAAGGATCAAAACCGGGAAAAGACAGCAAGAGATTGTGTAGAAAGGGGCTCGAAAGCTGAAGAAAGGAAACAGATTCGGGATAAACAGGTGCTGTTGTGGCCTAGGACTAAGATTCTTTCCTTCAAAGTTCTCACCAGTAAGTAGCCCTCATCTCTTAAGGATAAACCGTTAAAACGCGGCCTCATAGTTCTTATGAACAGCTTGATGAATCGCAAAAGGCTAACCTTTCCCTTCCTTCCCCCCGTCTCCTTACCGCCCTACTCGCAACTTTATTAGCTACTAGTAAGACGGATCGTTCAAACAGTAAGTAAGCAATGCGTACTTCTTTCCTAGTCTAGTGGATCTGCGTAGCAGAGCCCAATCTTCTACCCACAAGCTCTGACCTTACTTGTTGTACTTGATTCACCTACGTAAATATACAACTTGGGTAAGGGCTTTCTTCTACTGTTATAGGGCCGAGGGCCCTCTCCTTCATCCGCTTTAGAATCGTCTCTCTCAATCCTTGCCTGAACCACCCTCCTCATGACCAGCGCGCCTCACTAAACACAAGCCCTGCTAAGCAACAACGCAACAAACAGAATTGCGTAAGATAAGATAAGAAAACATAAAATCGAAAAAGCCGATTATGCCCCTTTCAACAAGAAGAATCCAAAAAATTTCCCCGGTCTAACTAATTTCATATAGAAAGAAAGATGTGGGTTGTCGGAGTTGGATCGAAATGGAATCCCCGTTTCTAATAGGTCTGGAGTCTTAGACTTGTTCTGCTTCGATAGAGGCACTGTAAGTGGAATAACAATCATTCGCTCTTATCCTTCCTTCGCTGCAGATGGCAGAGCTACCGCACTACGTTCCGTTGATTGGTGGATTGAATGAGATTGATTGATGGGCGTATTGAACAACCAGCACAAGAGCCAATATAGATAAATAGACAAACAAGCTCAGCTGCCAGAGTGGATCCTATCCCGTATTTACCAGCGAAAAAATGGGGGAGTCATCCGTCTAACGAAAAAACGGAGGCGCCGAGATATTCTATTCCCAAAGGCCTTGTCACGAGCTGGATTCTAACCAGCACCCCTGGGCAAAGGAAATAATACCCAGCGAACTACCTTTTATTCTGTCTGATTGTTACTTTTTTATTTAAAGGAATTTCGGGAAACCCATCATGATGAGCGTTCTCGGATTTTCCTTATTTTTTAAGTTTTGGTTGGGGTTAGGATTTGTCTTTTTTTTTTTATCCTTTTCTTTTGATTGATTGCCTTTTTTTTTGACGACAAGTTTTAAATCTTAATGCAGGCAAGGAAACATCGTTTTTCAATTATTACTTGCTGGGTCGGAGCGTAGACGAGCGAGCAGAGCCCAAGAAACAGGGGAGCTCGTCATAGAGCAGTCGACTAGAAGTAGAAGACTGCTGGCCTGAGGGAAGGCGGCCTCTCTCAGGAAACATGGCCCCATTTTTCTTCTTTCTTTTTTTTTTTGGGTTTATTTATTTTTTCAGGGGCCCAGAACGCTAAAAGGTGGGGGAGAAGCAAGCCGAACCTCTGATCGACCTAGACACATAAAAAATTCTCGGCGTCGAGAAAGATTTGAGATTCCGTAAGTAACAAAGTGAGTGCTTTCTAAGAAGGGCTTGGAAAAAGAAAATGAAATACGAACAACCGCGCTGGTCGTAATAGATCGACTTTCATGCTAGTTCTTGCTCCAGCATGAAAGTTCCATTTCAGGGAAGGACGACGTACCATGATACTTTCTGTTTTGTCGAGCCCTGCTTTGGTCTCTGGTTTGATGGTTGCACGTGCTAAAAATCCGGTACATTCCGTTTTCTTTCCCATCCTAGTCTTTCGCGACACTTCAGGTTTACTTCTTTTGTTAGGTCTCGACTTCTCCGCTATGATCTTCCCAGTAGTTCATATAGGAGCTATAGCCGTTTCATTCCTATTCGTTGTTATGATGTTCCATATTCAAATAGCGGAGATTCACGAAGAAGTATTGCGCTATTTACCAGTGAGTGGTATTATTGGACTGATCTTTTGGTGGGAAATGTTCTTCATTTTAGATAATGAAACCATTCCATTACTACCAACCCAAAGAAATACGACCTCTCTGAGATATACGGTTTATGCCGGAAAGGTACGAAGTTGGACTAATTTGGAAACATTGGGCAATTTACTTTATACCTACTATTCCGTCTGGTTTTTGGTTCCTAGTCTGATTTTATTAGTAGCCATGATTGGGGCTATAGTACTGACTATGCATAGGACTACTAAGGTGAAAAGACAGGATGTATTCCGACGAAATGCTATTTCTTTTAGGAGGACTATAATGAGGAGGACGACAGACCCAATCACGAGATAATAAAGGGCAAGTAGCTTGATTGGTTCGAATCCAATTCGTGAGAAGAGGCCAAGCGAGAGACTCTAACAGTAAAAAGGCCTTCGGCTAAAATCATAGAGCTCGTTCTTTCACTCATAAAAGATGATGGATAAGCAGTCGTCCCTTACTCTATTTCTTCCTAAAGTAAGAAATGGTGGGACGCGAAAGAGCAGCAACACTTCTTAGACGTTCGTGCCCCTCACCCGAGGGTTACTTCACTACCTTTCGAGAACAATAATCTTTCCTGCTTCAAAACAAGAATTTCGTAGGTAGAAAGAAATCCAAACCTAGAATAGAAGGAGGAACAACGAAAAAATCCCACAATCCCAAACAGTTGCGACCTAAACAAACTGTCGCAAACTCTCTTTTTGAAAGAAATCGATTTCTTTTCGCACTCTAGGGAGCAAGAAAATAGTGACGTCCCGCGGAGATGATCACCACGGGCGGAGTTACGAAAAAAAGTATCGATACAATGATCCCGTTTTTTACGAACAAATTCAAGCTAGCCGTCAAAGCAAGGCAGCGAAAGCAAAATGGAAATCAATCAAGATCCGAGCAGCAACCATGGGACCCACCTAACTTGAGGAAGACTATGCCGCCAACCAATGTGGCCATACCCAGAAAAAGTAGTTTGCCTAGCCCGAGCCAAGTTTGCTCGAAAAACAAATTGAGCTCGAACAGCACCTGATGAAAAATCCACTCTCCCGAGGACTGGGGAGAAAGCCCGTGAAGGTCCTTAAGCAGTTGATCGGGACTAATAGCATCTGTCGTGTCATAGAAAAAGTACAAAGGGAAGAGAAGCAACAATTGCTCAAATCACCAGAGAGAGGACTAGGGCATATCATCAAAGAAAGAACCCCAAAACCGGGAATGCAGATAAGAAATTGCCAGATTGATATAGAAAGAAGCATTGGGAGTACATCAGCACAGGGACATTCGATCACAGAAATCATGAGCCTACTATTACCTTGCCTATACATAGGATATACCATCTGGCAGGCTTAACTTCCGGGGATCACCCGGATATTAAGTAAAAGTCTAACTGCATTATTAGACACGGAGGGACTAAGGGAAGCTCTAAGTGCTGCTAGCCAGGAGATAGGAAAAGCAAGTACGGGTAGAGAAATAATAGAGGTGGCGGAAGGAGATAAAAATGAATGAACCAGAGACAAATTATGGACAATGCCAGAAGAAAGGTCTGCCAGAGCCATCGCAATATGGATCGCAGCCATAACCCTAACAGTAGCACTCTCCGTCGCCGCCGCTAAAGCTAGGGGAGGATAGATAAGGTGCGCTTGATCTGGACTGGATTGTGTATTTAGAGGAAAAGAAGCTTCAAATGTTCATTAATTCCATTTCCATTCTTTATTACTATGCAACCATATTTTATATATTTTTTTAGGATAGTAAAAAACATAAATAATGGCAAGATGGAAAGCTACTCGCCTAAGCGCCTAATATAATTCCGATTAAAAAGACCGAATCCCGTGAAATCTAGAATGTGTAAAGGACTTTGTCTTCTTTAAAACGTTCTAAAAGGTCTCTAGAAAGCTTTAAAACACTACTTTCAAGGGTATCAGCTATCGTCGATGTTGTAATCAATGGCAAGTTGGTTAGTGCTATGGTCGACTCGGGTGCCACCCAAAATTATGTGGCCGATCGGATAGCCCACAAGTTGGGACTAAAACTGTGTCAAGATGGAAGCTCGATAAAGGCCGTCAATTCGCCTGCTAGGCGGGATCGCAAACAATGTGCCCATCCGGATTGGAACATGGGCTGGAAAGGCTACGTTTATGGCCATTCCAATGGACGACTTCCAGATGATCCTTGGAATGGAATTTTGACGAACGGCCTTGCACCGCTACCGTTTATGGACTCGATTGCTATCTTGGGGTTCCAAACCTTGCCTAGTTGCTACTTCAAAGGCAGCACCGTCTGTAGAGAAAGATAAAACTGCATTGGTCTCAGCGATGCAGGTGAAGAAGGGTTTTCGAAAAGGCCAACCCACTTTCCTTGCCACAATCAAGGAAGAAAGCCAGGGATCTACAGTAACAGAACTGCCAGCCGAAGTTTCGGGACTCCTAAAGGAGTTTGAATCTGTTACGCCACCAGAGTTGCCGAAGAGACTGCCTCCGCGACGGGCAGTTGATCATAAAATAGAGTTGGAGTCGGGGGCCAAACCGCCAGCACAAGCCCCTTACAGAATGTCTGTCCCAGAATTACAAGAACTTCGAAAGCAGCTAGATGAACTTCTGAGTTCCGGATACATTCAGGTTTTTTTTTCATAAGAGAAAGAGGTTCCTAGACAAAGCTGATAGACCAAAGGAGAAAGACGTAGTAGACAAAGGAGACCTTGTCGGTAGGTCTTTATGTCTCTCAAAGGACTGACAATGCGTAGTCAAAGGCAAGCCGCGTATGGATTGATCCCTGATTCTCTTCTTTTTTCTTGGTCTTCTTTCCATCTCACAACTTCCACTTCTTAAGCCGACCTTACCTGCTGGAGGTATGATTCCGATCTTTGAATCGAATTTGATCTTTCGTCTTCAAGCTCTAGGCTTGCCTTTTAGTCAGCAGGGAATGATTCTGCTTCTCCGTACTTCCCGGATCATTGCATCTCAACCAATAACATTATCGGATGAGGATATAGATGCTAGTAGACACCCACACCTAGATGCTGTCTACATTACCGCCTACGTAGGAGACAGCAGGATTAGACGAACAATGGTTTACAATGGGGAAGGAATCAACGTCTGCACCCTAGAAATCGCAGAAGCCCTAGGGATAAGCGAAGAAGACTTTACCCCTTGTATCACAACACAACCGTCAAGGGTTATGACGGGTCAACCCAAGAATCACTAGGGACTATTTGCCTTAAACTAAGGGGATGCAATCGAGAGAGTGACACAATTTTCCATGTAGTTCAGTGCAAGACCACATTCCGCCCACTTTTAGGACGCATGTGGATACACGATCACGGTGCCGTCCCGTCCTCCTATCATAGATGTGTAAAATTTCCATTCCAAGGGGGAGGAACCATAGTTAGAACAGAGAACAACATACCCAAATAAGAACCCTCACATGGCCGAGTACCAATTTCATGGACATGTTCCCATTATAGAAGAAAAAGGTAAACCCATGCAAATCGAAGAGGTCTCAAACGACCAAAGACCTAGGGAACCACTCCCGAGTGAACAGTCGAGAGGATGCCAAATAATGTGACGATCCGGGTACATACCTGGAACAGGCCTAGGAAAGAGAAAAAATGGAATCATCAAACCTATAGAACCGTCACAAAGATCTAGAAACCAGGGAAACGGATATGACGGCTTCTCCTCACAAGAAGACACGGAATGGACACTAGCTAAACGATTCAAATCTTCAGGATCAGTTGAAAGCATAGACGACAGATCCTTCTCCACCCACAATTGGACTCAAAAATATCTTTGATCATAAGGAAGCGATAGGAAGATGGATCGAACACGAGCCACTTCCACCGATTTCTTGAGACGCTGAGTCAGCACTTGACTCACAAGCCCAGCCGTGGGAAGGGCCTTCCAGGTTGGAGCCCACGTCATTCCTTGTTGAAGGAGAATAGTGGGCAACCAGGGCATGTAGCGTCGACATAGTTGAGAGAGATGCAATTTAATACTCCAAACTGTGGACTCTACCCGCTCGGGGTCGTCCCATGGTGACACGATTGATGAAAACAATGACTTGTCGCTTGGCCAACTGTATAACTTTGGCCAAAGAGAAGAATGACAGGTAAATCTTCACCAACCGGTCAGCCCTCCCATCTTTCTTATACATTAGTTGTCGATGGAAGGATGGAATAATCCGAGGGTACCCTGATCGTGTGAGCGACACAGGGACTGGGAGAAGACTGTGTGGGGACTTGTCACCCCCATACGCCTTCTGGAGGCAGGCTGCGCACTGTTTTAAGTACAAAGATAAATGCAGCCAGCCTGACTTCCGGCCTATTCGACCCGCAGCCCGTGTGAACAAGTAAGCTCCGATACAGAGCTCTTTAGTCAAGCCATCAGTGGCGATGAGGCACACCTTATTCAGGAGCGATCTCATCAGCCGAGAGTCTTCTAAAACTCTCTGCCATTCTCTCCTTGCTTAGCTTGTGGGAAACTAGCTCTTCTAAGAGCAGAGCAGCCTTTCTCTTATATACGATGCTATGTCCGAGAATCTAAGATCAGACTTTACTTTCTGACTGTCTTGCTCTTGCCTTGTTAATGGACGAGGAAGTGACATGACATATAAAGAATAGGAATCTAATAAGCTGCTGATTGACTGGGATTATTCCCTTCTTGATATGGCACTGCACTGACAAAGAAATAAGCTAAAGGCTAGGATTGATTCATCAAGCCATAATGCCTATGGAATCGGCTGTTGTACTCTATGCGGACTTAGCCCGAAAAGAATATTGCCTGCTCTTCGTAGAGCAACTATGTCACTTCTGTCTATTAGTGAAAGGCTAAGGCTCCATCCCAACTTTCGAATGATTGCTAAGCCTCTTCTTACTACTAGTGGCATTTCTTGGCGAAGTGCAAGGGAAACTTTTTTTTTAGAAAGCCGGTCACCGGTAGGCTAAGAACCTATCAACCTTATGAAGAAAGCTACAACTCTAGTGGGAGAGACATTTTTTTTTTCACTTCATTTTTTATTTCTTGCCTAATCAGTTTCACCCTGGATTCCCTTCTCTTCCTGGGGAAGTCGAAAGAGAACTTACAGGCTTTCCTCAAAGCTCACAGCTAGTCCTCTTTATTTAATAGAATTCCCAAGCAAAGGATTAGAAGGTAAGGTGCCAAGTTCAAGGCTAAGCTTAGTCGGATTCTTCCCTTAGGTGAACTACCTTTAGCTTTCGAGAAGACAGTGAAAGCAGTGAGGATGTCACGTGGAAGCTTTCCTAAATCCATTTGACCGGAGCCGGGATCAAAACTACTTATATAAGTAAGGATATACCACCAAACCTGAGCCTTCCCAAGTGAGTCTGCGCAGCATGCTCCGAAACAGAAGAATCATTTGAAATCCCATTTGCACCCGGATTCAGCTTCTTTCGAACTAGCAAATGAACTTTCTGAGCCAACAACGGATCGGCTTGGCCCATTCCTCAGATGAGGAAGAAAGAGTACCTAGATCTGCATATACTAAGTATGCCCAGAAATTCATGTTCTGATCCGGTCTTTCCGGGCTTCTGCTCCAACTCTTTCTGACCCGACCCTACCGAACGAGCCAAACCGAGAGTCCTATACTTGTCCACCGGCCCTCTGGATTCTGTTCTATACTTACCAATCTTGGCTAGCCTCTTTTCCTGGCGCTAAGCCCTTTTCCTTCGGAACCTTTGTTTGAATGCTTAAGCCTAGAAAGATCTTGCTGGTTGATTTTTCCACTCATCCTAACCCCACCGTAGGCCGGAGAGGCCAGCCCTAGCTCCAACATCGAGGCGAGGTCTAGAAATCTCTTTCTCAAAAAGAAAAACGTTGTTTTCAGGTCTTTACGAGTACTCTACGGGCGTCGAAGAAAAGCGCTTGTTATTTGCTCTTCAAAGGGAAAGGAAGAACTACTCGCCGAAGGAAGAGGCATCTCATGCCATGGTTCTTGTGAAGGAATAGGCAGCTATTTCATCTGCTGCCGCTGCTTGAGTACTCGTATCCGCTCTTGCTTTTGGGGGAATAAGCTGGTATTTCATCCCGTAACCTATTGAAGTAGAAAGAGCAATTCCCCGACTCAACGGATTCTTATGCCCCTGAAAGAACTTATCTTGGAGCCGGCGTATCGTCTCCTTCAAAAAACCTCCTCTCCTCCCCCTATCGTTGGAGCTACTTCGTTCCTGGTAAAAAATTCCTGTGATTCTTGTCCCATCGATAAAGATTTCAAACGGGGGGGGCGAAAGAGCCTGAAATAGTCCCCGATAAAGCCAATCTCCAAGTGGAGGATTCTAGCTCTATCCTCATTTCTAGAGCCGGGATGGGGCATACGTTCCATTTCTGCTTGACTTCCAAGCTACGACTTAGGAATCTTCTGTAGCGAAGACTCGTGATTGATCTCATTATGGCTGGGAAAAAGCCTCTCTTTCTGATGCGAATTCGGGTGTCTTAGAATCGAATAGGCTTTAGGGAATTCAATCTCACTGACCTTCGTGAGATTCGATTTTCATTTTTATTTATCTGTAAGCTATTATAAATACGTAAACACCTGTGATATATGTACATGTCTAGGAAAGTCCAAATAGAAGATATGTAAACTCGAGACCTATGCGGCTTTCTCCTTAATACGCCCCCTCAAAGGCAACTGTCCATCTTGAACAGAGAGTTTATCTCGTAATTGTTCAAAACGCTTGACACTGAGAGCTTTGGTCAATATGTCGGCAAGCTCACCCTTGGCTTGGAATGAGATAAAGAGGATTTGCAACTGCTTGCGAGCAACCTTTTTACGAAGAAAGTGAAAATCCATTTCGATATGCTTAGTGCGAGCATGAAAGAAGGGGCGTGGCTGATAGATAGGTGGCACCCTTGGTCTCACACCAAAACAAAGTATAGGGGGAGAGCGAGGTATGCCAAGCTCAGATAAGATAGATTGCAACCAACATAGTTCAGCTGTGCCTATAGAAAGACCGCCTTATTCCCCTTCAGTACTTGACTTCGAAAGGGGCTTCTCCTTCCTTGAGCTCCAGGAGAGAAGATTAGAACCCATATAGACACTGTACCCACTAGTGCTGCCTCTGTCATCTGGGAAGCCAGCCCAATCAGCATCTTCATATGCACTAAGTTGATGAAGGGAATTTGGACTGAAGAGAAGGAAGAATGCTCCTGTACAGTCTGGCATTTTCAAAAGAGGCCCCTTGATGACGAGAGAGCTGTAAACCTGTAGCCATAGGACACTTGTAGCGCTTTCCTACTTCCATAAACCATTTTATGATCAAGTAATAGATCTATTTACTCTGACCCTCATCATCTCGACAGGATTCTACAAAAATAAAATAGTGCAAAGGAGTGAAACCGCTTAAAAGCTAGAAGTTTCTAATTTATTACTGACTCTCAAGAGGAAGGTAATTGAATTTCTTGCTGACTCTAACGAGTTTGGAAGGATAAATAGTTTAACTACTTATTTAGAATAAAGAAGGAGACATGGTAATTTCTTCAACGCTTTCCACGCTTTTTGGGTGGTAATAGGACCAATCAAAGAGAATGCCCAACATTCAAAGATTGCAGATGGCTTCTACGGCATAAGCATAAGTTAGAGTGAATTTCCCAGCTTAGCCGCAACTCCTTTCAGGCTTCGATATACTTTATTTGCCAGTTCGTTGACATGCATCACAGGAAGGTAATAATTCTTTGACATCCTCAACGTCGGCCACCATAGACCTGCCAAAGACTGATTCCTTGCAGTAGCATCCGCACCGACATGTCCACCCGTGAGGCCTTGATGCGCCTCTTCCTCTTCCATAACATTGTTAACATCATTCGAATACATCGTCGTCAAACTTGACCCCTCTTTTCATTAGCTGATACGGATTTCCGAACCAGATCTTTTCGCTGATGAATAGGCCAATCGGGATCGGAGGGAATAAGACCAGTGAATCGGCAATCTTAGTGGCTCCTTTCTCCTTTTCCTAATCTTGAACAAGGAAGGAAGAAGCGTATGGGATGGGAGCCGGCACCCCCTCAGGTCCTTCTCCATTACGCAGACGAGACAAATGGTCAGCGGCGACATGACTTCGTCCAGGCAGTCTCGTCACAATGGAGCACTCGTGTTAGCCGAAGGAGTAGGAAGCGCCAACGACGATTGATTGCTATGCAGGCGGCCCTTGAGACGAGGTTATATCAAAAAGAAAAGAATAAGCATCGTCAGAACGATCCGAAGAAAGTAGGCAGGGGGCAAAGACCAAAGAAAAAGCAAAGGGAACTCAGACTCACCTAGAGTGAGTATATGGATTTCGTGTCTAAGTTACTGATAATTCCGTAGAACTTGTGACAAAAGAAGCAATGGGGGAATTGCCTGAAGAAGTTGACAATAAAGAGGTGATGCTTTTATAGAGGAGGGTGTGGATGAAAAATGAGAGATAGACAGGCCACTTCACCTCAGGATACATCCAACGATGCACAAGAATCAGATTCTGGAACTCCAGAGAATCAAACAAGGCCTGCTTTTCCTCTCTTTAAGTACGGTTACCTATTTTCACATCCTGATTGGGTTAACAACATCTCTTATCCACCAGGATATGTAATTCCCTATTTTCAAGTGTACGACAGAGAAGGAAAGCCATACGAACATTTAGTACTCCTCCTTCATCGATGTGGAGATAGAGCCAGAAATGAGGCTTTGTGCCTTCGTCAATTTCCATTATCATTGACAGGTGCTGCTCTTACATGCATGGCTTACGCCATAAAACCATTCCTACTTGGGATGCTATGGTCACAGCATTTCTAAGAAGATTCTTCTATAGATATTTTTTAGAAAGGAACCACGGAAGAATTCAGATTCGAAATGTTGAATACATCACATCGGAAATGGTCAGGAAGAAGAGGAGCTTTTAGGGATAGAAAAGGACAAAGGGAAGATGAAGTCAATAAGCCTGAAGATGCTGAAAACCAAGATGAATTTGACGAAGTCTCCATTTGCTATTCTTTTGTTGAGAAATTTTTGTTGATTCCACAAGCCTTGAAAGTCCCGCTTATGTTGAATTCGGAACACATGGCTCCTTATCCAGAATGGATGGAACATGTCCCATATCCCCCTTCATATCAAATCCCTCTAACTTTTTCCGGTTTAATGCCGGAGATGACGCATTGGCTTATTTGGTGTATTTTCAACAAGAGTGTGGGGTAAGAGCTGCTGTCGAGGCTCTCTGTTGCAAACAATTTCGTTACTCGCTTATGGGAAGAACCCTTATTTGGTATGATAACTTCGCCTGGGGATCCATACCGACATGGGGAGCTATGGTGGTAGCTTTTCTCCAAGAGTTCGGAGCAAGAAAGCCCCCTCAAGGATGGAATATTCCAAATCATGAATGGAGTGACTCCGATGATGATTGGGACTTCCAATCTGAATAACACCGATGGTTCTCATACTTCTTCAGTCTCAGGGGATGTGGGGAGTGCAGCACCTGACGGCCGGACCTCTAAAGTTGATGAATTTTTTGAAGGTAGAGTCTAGTCTTATCATGCCAGATGGTTCAGATTTCTTCAGAAATAGCCCAAGTCAACCAGATGGAGTTACGATCTGGCAAGAAATTACCTCCCGTTCCGAATTATGGTTAAAATCTTGTGCAAGAGTTGTCTCAGTCTAAGAATAGATCATCCCCAAATCCTGAAAGTCCCGTCCAGGATCATGGTCTATCGCAAAATCAAAACCCTGGGGGCATCCCTATAGACCGAGGTGCTGGGGGCACCCTCTCGAGCCAAAACGAAGTTACCCAACGAGGGAGATCACGAATGCTTGCTGGTCAAACATTAGCGGCTAATGGACAACATGTTCGCTATGACATATTAGCTCATCTCAAAAAGATTCCTGCACTCCTCAGCGTATACGATGCATTGAAGATGTCTGCAGAACTAAGGATGTCCCTAGTATACGCATTAACGAACCCAGAGGAGTTTTCTAATGAAGTTAACCAAGTTAAGATGAGAAGTAGTGAACCAACTTATGCCGAGTGTTTGGCTTTGATCACGTTTACGGACGATTACTTGCAACCAGGACTCATTAAGCATAACAGGCCTTTGTTCATTTCAGGATACCTTAATGGATTGGGGATAACAAGAATCATGATAGATGGGGGATCGGCTGTTAATCTCCTACCTTTGAGAATGCTAAAACGTCTCGGGATTGCTATTCATCGATTGGGCCCCAAGCAATCTACTTATCCAAGGATTTAACCAAAGTAGGCAGAGGTCTCCGGGCATTGTACGACTTGAATTAAAGATCGAGGAATGGGAGGATACCATACCCCTTTATGTCATTGATGCGGAAACATCAAACAATGTTCTACTTGGGCGGCCTTGGATGCATGATAATTGTGTCGTCCCTTCTACTTATCACCAATGTTTCAAGTAAACCAAAGGTGGTGAGCAGAAGAGGGTGAAAGCAGATGCAAATCCTTTTAGCGAAGCAAAAGCGTATTACGCAGATGCTAAATTTGATTTATCCGAAGAAAAAATAAATGCTACAAAGCTCAAAGAGAAAGGGATTTCGACCTCAGACGACCAATCGACCCCTATGATGCTATCAGAAGAGAGGCTATGAAATAGGTGAAAAAGTTAAAAAAGTTGAAGAAAAATAAAAAACTCCTGATACTAAGAAGGCCCCTATCAAGCCTGCCTTCCTCTCATCTTCCTTATGGAATGGGCTCCTCTTTAGAATTAACGAAATCTAGAGTCTTGGATGAATCCTCTTGAAACGGATCGATCAACTCTAGAGGACTCGATGGCTGTTAAGCCCAGTGAATAACCTAATTCAGAGAGATAACCCGGTCTTTAGACACTCGCCCTACTTCTAAAGATAGATAGAAAAGGTTGGGGAGTCCCAGCTGCTGAGGTGGCGTAGTGACAGGTGAGAGCAATAATAAAAAAAGCAGCGGAAGATCCTGCAGTAGTATATTCGGTTGTTTGCGGTGGAATAGAAAAAAGCGTCCGGGCCAGTAGATCCAGAGCAAATAGGCGTTGACTTAGTTGCTTTTGCAGTTGATTTTCATCCCGATGTTGATCCAACGCAACTTACCGGTGATAGTCGCAGCACCAGGAGCTTTCAAGGGAGGCAGACATGTATAGATAGTAGCTGAAGTGGCATACCTTCCGGATCGAGGGTCCCACCCGGTAAACACCATACAGGCAAAATACCAGCGGGGGGAGGAGGCCCTTATCACTCAAGCTCAAGCATTTACTTTTCTAGTTAGAGACCAACGTCTTGGGGCTAACGTGGGATCCGCTCAAGGACCTACCTACTTGGTTTAGGTAAATATCTCATGCGTTCCCCGACTGGAGAGGTCATTTTGGAGTAGAAACTATGCGCTTTTCAAAAATGGTCGGAAGAACGGGTTTCAAAAAAATATATATATAAATATATAAATATAAAATATATATTACCTTACCGGCTGGCCGCAAAAAAAAACAAAACGGGATTGGATTTCCACTCATAAGGAAGGAAGGTTAGATACCTTTGACAGGGTTGTATTTTTGGTTGAAATGGGATGGTGTTCAAACTCCCGAAATGCAGTCTAGACAGTGGGCCCTCCCCTTTCTGACTAGACTGACTCGGGGAAGGGTCAATCTCCTCCGGAGCATGCTGCACAGCCACTCATTTGTCCTGACTAAATAGTAGAATCTATCTCTCAGCGATTCTTTTCTCCGCCAAAAACCCCTTCCCAACCAGCCCGCCCGATTTCTTTTGTAAGATCAGCTAATTTAAAGGGGTTAATCTGGTCCGAAGTTGTCGGAACGAATCGTTTTGCTTTATCAAACAAAGCTTTATTAGGGGGTCTTGGTTGGCCCCCCTATTTTCAACCATTATAGCTGGCGTCGACCCGCTTTGCGATACGGACGAACACGAAGAAGAACGCAGGCAGCGAAAATGCCAAAAGAGAAGAGCAAAGATTCCCGACCCAGAGCATGTTATTGACTCAACCACAAAGCTGTTGAATGAAGGTAGCTTGCTTACTCTCAGCCACTAGTTAGAAGAAAATCCCTTGACTTCGCTTATGCCCTTATGCAATAAAGAAAGCAAATGAGGCGGGCTAAGATTCCATTCGAAGTAAGATAACAGGATTCGATGTTGCACCATCTTCAACTCTTCTCGGGATCCGGAGTTTTGTTTTTCGAGAAAAGGTCCCATCCTTCAATATCATGATTGGGTCGACCAGGCCAGATCATGAGTAAATATAAAATCGAAAACGTACATAGCTGTTCCAGCTGAAATACTTGGAATAATTCTACCACTTTTACTAGGAGTAGCCTTTTTAGTGCTAGCTGAACGTAAAGTAATGGCTTTTGTGCAACGTCGAAAGGGTCCTGATGTAGTGGGATCGTTCGGATTGTTACAACCTCTAGCAGATGGTTTGAAATTGATTCTAAAAGAACCTATTTCACCAAGTAGTGCTAATTTCTCCCTTTTTAGAATGGCTCCAGTGGCTACATTTATGTTAAGTCTGGTCGCTTGGGCCGTTGTACCTTTTGATTATGGTATGGTATTGTCAGATTCGAACATAGGGCTACTTTATTTGTTTGCCATATCTTCGCTAGGTGTTTATGGAATTATTACAGCAGGTCGGTCTAGTAATTAGGGGGCGGCCGTTCGGTCGCCTATGATACTAGGACCAATAGGTCAAAAATGGGTTTGTGCCGCAGGTGTTGAACGATCTACTCTACACAGGTGTGGGCTTACAGGGCTAGGGCTCATAAACCTTTTCTTTCATTCATCAATAGGGCCCTGGTCGGTCACTTTCCGGGTCGGGATCGATAAGTAGAAGTCATAAAAAAGAAATGTTTCTCTTCGCACCTCAGATCAAGAGCTTGTCAAGCTGGCCTATATATAATATAAATAAAAAGATTCGTTGTCTTTTAACCGGCTGTTCTTCTTTGTCAACGCTACTAAGGACCTATGGGTTCGCCTACTTGACTTAATGAAAGATAATGAGAATGGGTTATTCAAAAAGGAAAAGGCGCTACTATACAATACATTAGTAGAAGTAAGCGGCTGAGTTAGCCTAGCCTACTAATGTCTTGTATAGTAGGGTATAGTATAGTAGGCGAGCGAGTTAGCGAAGACGCTTAGGCTAATAGATAAGAGAGCGTCGGTGCGTAGCCTTCATTCTACTACGCTACGCAAAGGTTACGAAGTCACTTAGCTCGACGTTAGGAAAGTCAAGGGGGAACGCCATACCTACATAGAAGAACCGCTGTTCGCTGACTTTTTAAGGTCTAACCTTTCGCTCCCCTACTGAAAAGGGGCAAAACCGCTTCGCACCACTGATAGACTACTTAAGATTCCATTCAAAAAGGCCCTACTTAGTTTCGAAAGCCTTTGTCATTGTCAGTCAACTAAGTAGGGCCTGAGGCCCCCTGCGAATCCGTAAATCTGAGGAGCATGCCGCAACAAAAGGATGGTCCCCTATGCATTTCATTCTTCCTGAAAAGGAAAAAAAAAGAAGTACCCCCCATCATGGTGAACCTCTCCTTGTGATCGGGATGAGGTAAATGCCTCCCAGCCGGGGGGCGGATCGAATCGGAGTTTCCTTAGGTAGCCACCGACCTACAGTTATCCTTAAACTTTCGTGCTTGGTGGAGAAGAAGCGAACAAAGGTACGCTCGCTTGCTGTCTTGTTCTCTGCCGCGAACTGGGATCGCTCGCCAGCTAGGTCAGATTGGAGCAACATTTTTTGAGAACATATTACCCATCTTCGGGGACAGGGGGCGGAACGACCTCTCGATCTACTTACTGCAGCCCAGGAATAAAAACGTCGTCTAGGCGTTCCCTGTTGCTCCGATCCCCCCGTAGCCTAGGGCGTTGTCTGGGCCAAGAGCCATAGTTAGTTGCTGTTTCCATTTGGTTGTTTTTTTCTCGTTGTTGATACCGGCAAGACCCAGCCAGATGATGTCTGCTGGTTGGTAGTGAGAGGACTCTTAGTATCTGCATACCCAAAAGGTGGCGCTGATTTCAAAACAATCATTTTCTTTTGTTTCTTGCTTTCTCTTAGCAGCGGGAAAGGAGTCTATCTATCTGCCTAGCTTTGGTAGATTTCCCCCAACGCAATCCACAGAAATTCCACGAATCTCCTTGGTGGATAAGTCCGACGACTCAGCAGCAGTGCGGAATTGAGTTTCTCGTCTGGTGGATCTGATCTATAGTTAGGGGGCAATACATACCAAAAGGTTCGAAGAAAGAACGCGCATAAGAGTATATAACCAAACCACCCTTCTGTATAACCTATTCACATTAGTGAAGCGGCTGGATGCATAAGGGAAGTGCATGTTTGTGAGACCTTAGTCGGGATGCATAGGGGAGTCAACCTACGAGCACGGAAGGGCGTGGTACCGCTGCCCCTCTCTAAGTAAAGGTAAAGTCTCTCCGAATGTAAGGAAATTGAAAGAAGCGCGGAAAAGGGTCAAATGCGGTTGCTAGCATCGAAGAGAGCCGTCATCGACGATAAAGTGGGAGTTCGGACTTGGCGAACGAGCTCTTCCCGCGGGAGAGGAAAGCGGGGGCAGGCAAAATAACCATTCCGGTGGTTGATAGTAGAGCAAAGGCTGGATAAAACATGGATAGGCGTGCCTTATCATCCAAAAGGATGTAGAAACAGGAAGGGCTCGTGGGGTCGATCCCACATCTCATAGAGAGGAGGAATACCAAGGATGATAAGGGAAAACTAACTCTACAGCTCACAGGAATGGGAAAAGTCATTCCACATTACTCCAGTTTTATCATAGCTTTATTTAAGAGAGAATAGGGAGTAAGGCTGAAATGGCTATACGGCTTTCAAATTCTTTTTTCAACGTATGTTGATTGAATTAATAGATGCTGGGTGAGGGCTTAAAGACCCTATTCACATAGCGTTCCTGGACACATATTTTTCCTTTCCTCGGGGCGGGCAGATTTTCCTATAAATAAATTAGGGGATCCGGCCTTTTTTTGGGGGGATAAAAGGGCATAACATCGGGTCATCCTTTTTTTTCGTCGAATGTCCCGGGCCGATTTAAAGAAAGAACTTTTCCTTTGCTGCAGGGCGGGGGAGAACCATTCAAGCGCAGAGATGGAGATGGCTCCGCTGCGATAAAGGATGAAGGATAATCCGTAGGCAACTGGTCGTTACTAGAAGATGATAAAGATGCAGGCTGCTCTTTATTATTAGAAGAGCGAAGTGCAAGTGCTGGCTGCTCAATAGAGGGCTGCGACCCTGATTCCCTTGGGACTCTGACTCCCCCTGATGCACGGGAGGCGCAGGAAAAACCACTGGTGAAGAAGATCCAGAAGATGCTGATCCAATAGGCGCCTACTAAAAAAAGTGGGAGTAGAAGAACTCGTGCTCATGGAAGGTAACATGCCGGGCCGTCGAAAACGAGAAGAAGGATCAAAACATCGAAAGCCTTTCTGAGCCGAGGCATGCCCCCTTTAAAAAACATCTGTTTGCACGAGGTGCAAGCTTCTGACGTAGCTGGGCAGGTATATAAGCATAGCAAAAAAAAGTATAATATTTTCATAATCAGGTGGCGATCCAAACAGGCACTGATATGGAGTAATGTCGCCAAGCACAGAGGAGGGCGGTTGATGATGATAAAGACCGCGATGGAAAAGGACCCCAACTAACATAGGGCCACTTATCTTACTAGATAGGGGGAGACACGGCTGTCAAACATCAGAGCAAGAGCCGTTTCTCTGATATGTGTCTATGCTTCCTTTCCTTTCTGCGACTCCATTTTGCTGTGAGGTATATGGGCAGAAGAACTGATGATCAATTCCATGAGTGGCTGTAAACTGAGAGAAAGCTGATGAGACATATTCCCCCCCTCTGAATCTTAGTGCAAAACAGGAATCCGATGACAAAAGAATAAATTCTCAACCTTAGCTTTAAAAAGCTGAAAGCACTGAAGTACCCCCTATCTAGTAAGGTTTGTGCTTAATGAATTCTTTTTTGATAACGAAATACATCATCCATAAACTTAAACTAACCCCCTAAAAATTAGTTCTAAGAAAGGAATACGATAACCAGAGAGAGAAGGCACAGACGATGGGCCCCATACATCAGAATGCAAAAGGGCTAATGGAATTGAAACAATTAGAAGATTGGAATTCGTAGGTGTTGCCCGTGTTTGGCCAGCTGGCAGCTAAACCAAGAAGAGAATGAAGAACTAGCAAATGCAGGAAGAAGGCGTTCTAGTTTGTTCAATGTAGTTCGAAGACCTAACACCCAACAAGAGGACCTCTATAAGCCCTTAGTTGCCAAAGATCAGGAAGCTCTTTGTTATGAAGAAGCCACAAAGAATTCAGAGGAAAATCAAGGTCTAAAGCGTATATAGGTTGGCTACGGGCGGCACCCTATAGCTATGACATTATGCGTGTGTAGATCCTTGACAACACAGAGGAAGTCGGAGTAAAGATAGCATAGCTTTGGCAATCATCACAAAGTTGTCCAACCGAAAAAAATTTTTGAGAGACTTACTTTAGGAACCAACATAGCATCATTGAGATGAAGAACATTTCCAAAACGAGATGATAAAGAGATCGTACCAATGTCTGAAATGAAATAGAGGGTGGGGTGTGGTCACCGGTGAAGACGACACTTTTGCCTTGGTACGGCGAGGATGAGACAAATGCAGCCGGATTGCTCGTCATATGATGGGTAGCCCCAGTGTAAATGTAAAAAAGCCGTTGAGAATAACGCTTGGAAGATGAATGCATAATACCCACGTGATGAGTTGTTTGATGCGGAGCAAAACTCGAGTTGTAACGCTGTGGACATACGATAGCCATGTCTCCAGATAGAATCTAAAGTATACATATCCAAGTCAATCATAGAGGAGAACCCAAGATACCCTCATAGGATTGCTTCTGCTGTTGATAAGAAGACCGGTGCTTTAGGTTATGAAACTAAGGCTACTTACTTTATGATTATTTTGAATAGATTTCCCATAGATCTGTTGGGAAATTGTTGTCGCCATAGATCTTTGAACCGTTTCTGGGCACTGCACTTGAACCACTGATGCACGAGCTGGTACTGTTGTTTGTTGTTAGTCACACAGTTACAGTTGCTGTGAGAGTAGCGTGGCAGGGAGCACACTTGACAGGAGATAGACACGGGCGGTAGAGAGGCAAGCCTCTAATTCAAAATATAGTTTTAGGGAGGCAGAGCTTCCATTTCCAGGTACAATCCTCCGCCTCAAGGCGTTCTTTTTTTTTCCAGGAATCTTTCAATCGGGGGAGCGCAACCAAGTTTCAAACCTCAAAGCCCTGCAAGGGATGTGAAGCCCTTCTCAATGTCTTCCACTCGCCCAGTAGATCTAGGAGGCAAAGGGAATCCGTTGATTGAATCCATTCCTGATGATGCGCCGCTAACAAGGCCTACCTATTCTCCCAATGCAACCCGGCTAGGGGCATGGCATTCAATCCTATCTCAATATATGCTCCTCCAAGGCCTGAAGGTGGATTGAATCCAATCCCATCCAGCATAGGCGGGTAGAGTTCACTCATCCGGTAGCTCGGGGAAGATGAACAATGTAGCTATAGCTGCTCACCCTTCCTTCGAAGCTGTTAAGCCCACTCCGCCAGTTAGGAGTGTATCATACTTTAGTTCTGATCCGTGCTGATCTTACAATCACCGACTCGAAGTCTAGTTTCGTGGCAGTGTGAAAGCTAGAATGTAGATCTCCTGTTGGACTTATCAACGAACGTTCATGTTAGAATTCAATGGTTTTTGTCATAATGCATGTTCCGAATCGTCTTCCAGCAAGAGCTATACTACTTTACTTTCCCTCCCGACCCTCAGCTTCTGCAATCTTATGTGCCACGAGATTCTCACGCGCTCGGGCTCGAATGTCTTGCACCTGGCTCCGGACTAAAGCGAGTCGACTCTCTTGATCTCGGGCACTGGCCACTAGGTCATCGACAGAAAAACTTCCTAGGTGATCCTCTACTTCGACCAGCCTCACTTGGCATCGATCCAGCTCAGCGTGAAGAGGTGCAATCCTTGTATTGATCTGATCCTTTTCCCTAAGCAAACTGGACACCCTCTGGTAAGGAGAGATGCTTTGGTTGATTTCCTCAATTATTGATGAACCTTGGACTGCTTTCTCTGAAAGCACCAAGGAAACATCTCTGTGGGATTTAGCGATCGAGGATAAGTAAGGGGAGCCTCTCCTTTATGCGGTCCAGAACAGATCGAGCAGGGGAAGTCGGCTCCGTCAAAAGGACTGCATTGATCAGATCGTAGAAAGGTGCTGTGCACGCGTCATCAGCCAACACATCCATACTATAGCACAATAAATCAAAGATTTGGTGGATTACGTCTGGAGCACCAGAGTGCAGGGGAGACAAGTCTGCCATCTGTCTTGAAAGAGAAGAAAAAGAGTTTTCAGCTGCATCAAGAGACCCCACCACCTGAAAAGGAAGCAGTCAGGGATACTGATGGAGGTAGAGAAGCCAAGATAAAGGTAAATACCTGGGTCTGCGTATCAGAAGCAACTAGGGCCTCAAGGTAAGCATCAGAGTTTAACGCTTCTGCAGCGAACTCTGATGCTTAGGACTGTTCTACTTCAGCAAGATGGACACCTAGTGCAGGAAGAGTTGGGGAACGGACCAGAGGGATACGCGAGCTCGTCCGGGGGAGCTGTAGGATGTCTATTCTTTGATCTGAGCTCAAGTCAAACTGACTAAGGAAATAATAATCCAACCACATGCTAAAAGAAGCATTGTGGTCTGCATCCAGTTCCAAACTCCCAATGATATTTGGAAAACGAGCTAATTGCTCACAATAATTATCTTCCGCAGTAATCACCATCTGGTGATGAGAAGAGTTCAGGTCGAGTCAATTAGACAGATCGGAGTTGAGGGAAGTTAGCGGAAGAAGAGGAACCATCTGCATCAGGCCAAACTGACGAGCCACTTGAGCTGGTCCATACCACTCCACTCCACTTTTATCACAGAAAGGGATCAAGTACGATCCGGGTCTCGAGGGACTAAAAGACTCGCCCATATCTCCTTAAGGAAAGGAAGGGAGGAATCGAAAAGGGTAACGAACCACACGGGACCCTCTTGGTGCCGATGATAGAAGAAAAAAATGGCCCCTTGTCCCATGTACAGAAAAATAACTGTATGGAATCCAAAGCTTGCAGAAAGCATGGAAGGCAGACGATTTCTTTCTTCCCATAGGGCCGACCAGGAGATTAAGTAAAAGGGGAGGATATTGATGCGGGGGACGGGGGAAACTCAAGGAAAAAGGTATTGCCCCTCGCTTTGGACTAGAGGGAATCCGGGTCAGCTGTTGAAACTTAGCCCATTAGCCGGCTAGCCTAATAGCATAAGGAAAAGAAAAAGGGAACTTAGCCCCATAAGCAAGCCATAGGCCGGTTCTCCACCTGAAACCCTCGCTCGAATAAAAGGAAAAAAAAGAGCATTTACCTCGGGAACTAAGAGGGTGAGTCCCTCAACGACTAAAGGATAAGGCTAGGGGACTACAACCCGGATACCCATTCGGAAGGAGAGGAAGAATCAATCGCCAATGCTTCTCCAACCGGCATCCACATTCACTCCCTCTCACAGAACGAGAGAGAGAATAGATCCACTACTTCGAAAGAAAGGACCAATGCAAGACTTCTACATTAGGATTTTGATTAGTCAAATTACTTAAAAATAATACAAAAAAGTAAAGGAAGAGCGAAATCGAATGCTTAAGGATTGAACCACACTATGAAGGAAAGCAGGTCAAAAGAAAGAAGCAAGGCATTTCCCCAACATGCGAACGCGGGAAGCTGATAGAGAGCTTAAGCGCTACGGGGATGATGCTAGACCGGCAGACACATTCCACTCGCTTTCACTTACCAACTGAAGGTAATTTCCTACTCGACGGACAAGGCAAGTCAAACCAAAGCCGATGCACCTGATACGACTAAAAAATAGAGCAATGGTCCGAGACCTCAAGCAATTGACCAGGAGAGGCTCATCGGGAATGGACTAACGGCCTACCAACCATTTCCTAATCGAAGGCTTCGACCACAGGTTTGAATACATGGAAAGAAAGCGAATGATTCCCTAAAGAAAAAAAAGGGATGCGATGCCAGTTAGACCACCATCAAATGAGAGAGGAATGAATGCACCTTACTTACAACATTTAGAAGACTCGCCTCTTCCTCTCTACGCCCACCCTTCTCCTTCTCTTCTTGGATTTGGTCGCTACGCTTCGCTTTTGTTGGTGCCTTGGTGCTGGAAAGGGGGCCAAAGAGGAGAAAGCTTACTGACTCAAGAACTCATTCGTCCTTGAGCTTCGACTTGCTGACTTGGTCTGCTCTCCTTGCCTTGAAGTAGGTCTTTCGCTTTGGTGCTATCCTTCCCTTTGACTCCGATCTCCTCTTTCCTGCTCCACACAGATCAGGTTTTGAGGGCGAAGTCAGCTTTCTCATCCAACGGGCAAGCAGGTTCCACGGGTTAGGAGGCTGCCTTTAAGTGAGAGGGATTTCATGTAACACAAAGGAAAGCAGTGGCCGTTCACATTCACTCACTAAAGAGGATGGCACTTGGGATCTTAGCAGAGGGGATCCGGTAACTGAGAATGTCCTAGATAACATAGTTAACAGTGGGTTTCCCTTTCATCTAAAGAAGATCGAGTTGTCTGGACTAATGATCCCAAAGGTCTTTTTTCGGTTCAATCTGCTTGGAACAAGATCCGGTCCAAGGCAGGAAATCAATTCTGGGCTAAGTTCGTTTAGAGTAGACACGTCCCGACTAAATTGAGCTTCTTTGCATGGAAGCTTATTATTCATGGAGGCATCTCAGTGGACGCTTTTATTCAGAAGATTGGAATTCGGCTTGCTTTCGACTTTCTATGTTTCGCTCTGCTCGTACCCTTTCTTGTGATTGTATTGGATAAAAGCCTTTTTGGCTCTCACACCGAGAAAGCCCTTCGTCTAGCTCTCCTCTTCTACTTTGCACTTGTGACTTTACTTACACTTGAACTATTTTGTTAGTAAAAGTCTTGATGGCTTGCTCTCCGTAGACAAAGCTCGCAGCCTTGCTTTCTGGAATAGCTTGCTTTGTGACTGCAAACTATTAAGTCCAATTAGCCTGAGCCCTTGTGGTAAATTATCCAGCCTCGTATTCATGATTTATATAAGTTCCAAGCCGGTGAGAGGGAGTGCGGAATAAGGATGGATTGAACTCTATCCATCGTAGCCCACCCCATCTACCTATTGTCGGAGGTCAATTCTTGCTCCCTCTCTCGAGATTGCAATCCCTATCGAGTCGGGAAGGAATGAGTAATGGGTCGGGGAATCGGGCATCGGTCCTCTTGGATCCGGTAGGAGCGGGAGTAGGTAAGTTAGATCCGGTGAAGAAAAGATAATTTTTTTGATAGAGACCTTAGATCTGGAGGAAGCATCTGGTCGCATATCCCACTTCCTGAACGGTAAAGGAACGGACTCAGTCGCCCCTCTAATAGTTTAGATAGAAAAGGTTGAAGAGGAACGGAGCTAGGGGTCTCACCCCAGCATTCATTATCCCATTACCGAGGCCATACTCAGTAGCCGTAGCTTTGTTGCACTGCCCACTGCTATTTTAGTCCCCGTTCAGTTTCCCCTATCTTTATTGAGTTCGACCAGTTGTGAATTCAGTAGTAGATGAGATATTGGAGCTACATTTGCCTTTTTCCGGATCAATGAATACGGAACCACCGGATTATCATTCGTTACAGCCCCCTTCTCCACCGGGCAAAGCATTCTTAGTCCATCCAACCAAACCTATGAATCGGGATTCAGCTACCTTTTATCTCATATCGAGGTTCGATACCTATTAGTCGAGTGTGTTAAGCACACGCACATCGACATGTTTCTCTTTGTACCATTCTTTATCACAGGTGCATTGATTGGATAAGTTTTGCCGCCGGGATAAAAAAGAAAGGAGTCTACTTGGAAAGCAATAATAAAAGTTAGCTGACTCTATTCGATCTACGACACATCGAATCGACCAAGATAAAGAAATTTTGAGTAAATGGATCGAGAGAGATTCCCCACACGAACGAACGAGCGACTCGCCAGACTCGAACTGGCATAGGCATACTACTTTGTAATGGTAAATAAAAAAGCCTTTTTTCCAAAAGAAGGAGTCGCTTTGGTAACGCAGTTCGGCAAGTCTTCCTACGTCTGCGGGTTGCCGGAAGTTGGTATCAGTTACTAGTAAAAAGGAAGATCCGCACCGTGGCAAAAAAAAAGAGGATATTGCATTTTATTTATTTTTGAGATATTCAATCATTTCATTCTTAAGATATATATACATATTACTATGTTCTTTGTTGTGATTCAAGAGTATTTCCAAATCTTGTAAATGTTCGATCTTCTGTTTAAGAGGAGTAGTTTCATTCCAACCCTGGAAGGTTGAAAATTTTGAAAAAAAGACATCCGGCCCTATTATTTAAACAATGTAGATATTTAAGGAAGTTATTGTCATAGTAAATAAGGTTCTGAAATGCACTAAAAGTTTTGTCTTGTAATTGATGAAATAAAAATGCAAAATTAGACTCATTTTTTGCCTCAGACGGAGACGAAGATTCCGAGCCAGAGGCGCCGGAAGCCCCCGAATCCGCTCCAGTAGGTGACATCATCATCTTAATGGATTCGGCCTCCCCAGTAATCATGGCCCTCACAGCAAAAACAATGGCGAAGGTCAGACCCCCGGAGCAGCCCAACTTACATAATGCAAAGGAGAGGGCTTTATCCCCTAGAGATAAACCTATCTTCCAAAAGACTGCCTGAAAAATGTCAATGGAACCATTATCATACAAAGATAATAGGACACAGCAAGTAATAATAAAACTATCGAAATTCTGACCCGACACTCGAAGATGGATTTTATGAAATCGTATCATAAAATTGAGATTCTTTCGTTTCCTTCCTTATCAGAGAGGGGCCCCTTAAAGAGCGGGCTTATTATTATCTGAGTAAGATTCTCCCCTTACCACTTACAACATAGGGGGCTATGAGTCGTCATACTCTTCGCTTGAAAAGGCATGTCTTGCGCTTGTCTGGGCCACGCAGAGACTTAGACACTACATGCTAGCTTACCAAGTCTGGCTTTTGTCCAGGATGGACCCATTGAA